AAAAGATGCAGTCAATACAGCCAAAATCACGCCTGTAACCCAAGTCAATTCGCGAGGTTTTTTAAATCCACCTGTGAGATACACACGAAATACGTGTAGGATCATCATTAGCACCATCATACTTGCTGACCATCGATGAACTGATCGGATTAACCAACCAAAGTTGGCTTCAGTCATTATGTATTGAACAGAGGCAAAAGCCTCTGTAACGGTCGGACGATAGTAAAAAGTCATAGCAAAACCGGTAGCTACTTGTACTAAAAAACAAGTAAGTGTGATCCCTCCTAGACAATAAAATATGTTGACATGAGGAGGAACATATTTACTAGTTATATCATCTGCAATCGCCTGAATCTCGAGACGCTCCTCGAACCAATCATATACTTTATTGAGATAGGTAAACCAAAGAGACTCCCCCTCTGAGAACCGTATATGAGAATTTCATCTCGTACGGCTCAAGCAAAAACACCCAAATAGTGGTTGCAACGGATATGGAATAGAAAGTTTGAAACTTCTTAGCCACTTGATTCAATCGTCCCTGAAGATACGAAGCGAAGGAACCAAAATCCGGAATCTCTTCTTTGTGATGATAATGCCAAAATATCAAGTTGGCTCATTCGTCTTTATGTTGATCGTTATAGGCCTCTTGAATCTTCTCTTCCCCTATTTATTTTATTTTGGATTTGTTGTTTTTGTTTGTGCGTAATACGGATTTACTATATGTTTTGTTTACTATTGATAGGAATTCTCTTGTGGAGACCCTATGAATCGATTGAAACCTCAGATTCATACTAGAACCACGATGATTCAATAAAGCGCCCAAGCTAAGCCCAAAGGTTCTCTGAGTAAGAACCATTTGATCATCACTTATTCAATGAATGGATGGAATCACTAAAAATCCATAGAAACATTGGTCCTTCGGTCAAAATAAGCATAATTCTGAAGGAAGAAAAATCGTTCGATTTATGACTCGTTGTTTGAAAATTTGTTGGAGTCCGGTTGCGAGGTCTGAATAGTAGGTATGAATCATAGTTCAAATATTTCTTGATCTATTCCATATATTCCGTGCTCCGGATACTAGAATGAATATCCGACGAGGTAGAACCATCTCTATCGAGATGACAGACCTATTCTCTGTACTATCAATAGGATCAATTATAACAAGTCACACACTCATATTCCGGAAATACCGAAACAACGGAATTCCACGGTCGAACTACCAGAATGGCCTAGAAATCCGAGTCCTAAGTGATTCATTTTGGATTGAAAAGCTAGGACTTCATGGTTCTTATGGGACCTAACTCATTGAAATTCCATCCAGTAAAACGGAAGAATTATAAATCTCCAAAATAATAGATAGGAATATCGCAAATAGAGCCATTGCGACACCCATGAAGGGGGTAGTTCCCCATCCAGGAGCCACTTTACCATATTCCGAATTCAATGGTTTCAATAAATCCCCTGTAATAGTTCGTCTTGGCCCAGATCTAGAACTACCCTCAACGGTTTGTGTAGCCATAAATCCTATTGCATTGGTTGAGATCTGTTGACTTTGTATACTATTTCGTTGTAAATAAACGATCTTATCGTAGCGTAGATCGATCGTGGTCTTGAAATTATCTAATAATGGAAACAGCAACCCTAGTCGCCATCTCCATATCTGGTTCACTTGTAAGCTTTACTGGGTACGCCTTATATACCGCTTTTGGGCAACCCTCTCAACAACTAAGAGATCCATTCGAGGAACACGGGGACTAGTTGAAATAATGAACCTCCCATATTGGGGGGCTCATTACTTCAATTGAGATAATGAAAAATCATTTCATCTTTTTAGTCGGAACCTTAGGCGGTTCTCGAAAAAAGATAGCGAAAAAAATGATCCCTAAAGTCGAGACTAACAGGAATGTATAAACCAATGCTTCCATAGATTCGATCGTGGTTTACAATTATAGCTTCCACACCTATTCATTTGGGATCATTTCCCAGATAAAGAAAGGGCAAGAGTCAAAGAAAAGGCGATGATAAAAATCAAGATTTCTCCAATCCCTTATGTCAAATCAAAAAAAAATCAAATAGAGGCGAAAGATACCAGAGCAATGTTGTATCAGACTACTTGTCTCTTTGTAGTTGGATCTCCAAGTTTTTGGAATGCCCCAAATTCCACTTGAGCATCCAAATCTGGGTCAATACCAGCAAAAACATCTCTGAACAAGGTTCTAGCGCCATGCCAAATGTGTCCGAAAAAGAAGAGCAAAGCAAACGTAGCATGTCCAAAAGTGAACCAACCTCTTGGACTGCTACGAAAAACACCATCGGATTTCAAAGTAGCACGATCTAATTCAAAAATTTCACCCAATTGGGCACGTCTAGCATATTTTTTCACAGTAGCGGGATCACTATAACTGACTCCATTGAGTTCGCCACCATAGAACTCAACAGTTACACCTACCTGTTCGACACTATACTTTGATTCTGCCCTTCTAAAAGGAACATCGGCTCTCACAATTCCGTCTCCGTCTACCAAAACTACTGGAAATGTTTCAAAAAAAGTAGGCATACGACGTACAAAAAGCTCATGCCCTTCTTTATCTCTAAAGATGGGGTGTCCTAACCATCCAACAGCTATTCCATCCCCGTTATCCATTGAGCCTGCTCTGAATAATCCCCCTTTCGCCGGATTATTACCGATGTAATCATAAAAAGCTAATTTTTCGGGAATTTTAGACCAAGCTTCCGACAAACTCAGATTTTCGGCTAGCCCGGCACCAACCCTTCGATATATTTCTTGCTGGAAGTATCCCTGATCCCACTGATAACGAGTGGGACCAAATAATTCGATCGGGGTAGTTGCTGAACCATACCACATAGTTCCAGCAACAACGAAAGCTGCAAAAAAGACAGCAGCGATACTACTGGAAAGGACCGTTTCAATATTGCCCATACGTAATCCTTTGTAGAGACGTTGGGGCGGGCGGACACTAAGATGGAATAGACCCGCTAATATGCCCAATGTCCCCGCTGCAATATGATGAGAGGCTATTCCTCCCGGAACAAAAGGATCAAAACCTTCCGCGCCCCACGCTGGATTTACAGATTGTACTTTTCCGGTTAGGCCATAAGGATCGGACACCCATATTCCAGGACCATACAAGCCTGTTACATGAAATGCGCCAAACCCAAAGCAAGCCACCCCTGAGAGAAATAAATGAATTCCAAAGATCTTGGGCAAATCCAAAGAGGGTTTTCCCGTACGTTCATCACAGAATATTTCTAGGTCCCAATACACCCAATGCCAGATAGCTGCTAAGAAGCACAAGCCAGAAAACACAATATGTGCCCCGGCCACACCTTCGTAACTCCAAATACCCGGATTCGTTATAGTTCCTCCTGTGATACTCCAACCACCCCATGAATTGTTTATTCCTAAACGAGTCATGAAAGGGATAACGAACATACCTTGTCTCCACATTGGATCAAGAACGGGGTCAGAGGGATCAAAAACTGCTAATTCGTATAAAGCCATCGAACCGGCCCAACCAGAAACTAGAGCTGTATGCATTATATGGACAGAAAGCAACCGACCGGGATCATTCAATACGACGGTATGAACACGATACCAAGGTAAACCCATGGAAATACCCCTTTATCAAAGAAAAAATAGACACTATGTAACTTTATCGCATTGGAAAAGACTATGCTATGGACCTCACCTTTTCAGTGGATTATCCCGAAGCAAGGGTTAATATTTATTCCGTTCCGTTGGTAATAATTGAACAATTCTGTTCGTAGGAACAAAGAGAAGCAGATCTATTCTATACCCAATAAGTACCAATACGCAATGGGGGCTGGTCCCATTTTTTGTGAGCGAATGCATAGATACTTGTTCATCATTCAAACGGTCCATTCGTAAGAATTTTTCTTTATTCATTCTGTCTTCCTCCATGAACCTTCGAATCTATTGATAAAATACGATAAACGGCAATATTATGAAGACAATAAACCCGTTGTTACGTTTCCACATCAAAGTGAAGTATAGTACTTAACCTCTTTTTCTTTAATTTAATGCCCATTGGTGTTCCAAAAGTACCTTTTCGGAGTCCTGGAGAGGAAGATGCAGTTTGGGTTGACGTATAGTGCGACTTGTCAGACATATTGGGTCATATGGGATTTCCCCGTTCTCTCCCCCGATGGAGATATCCTCTCTTTCGCCCAAGAAAGATTGATTGAACCATCAATAATTCGGAGCGTGAAGTGCAATTAGATCAATTTATTGGGGGATCCATATTATCAATTAGAAGAATTTATGGTTGGCTTGGACCAATAAAATGAAGTATACAGGCTCCGTTCAGAAAATACCAAATTGGTAATCTATGTATGATTACCACTCGTATCATAAATGATTCCTTTATACCATATGAGTGATCTCATACTGCCAATCAATGGAGTAATATGATGAATACATCATATATTGGGCGGAAGACATGAAACGAATTGAAAAAAAAAAAAGAAGTCGTAGCAAAAAGAAGTGGTACTGAGATTATTTGTCCTATATGTGCAAATAGAATTCGGGCAGATCTTTACCCGGAGTAGAGCATAAACCTAAAAGAATTGAAGAGGCCCATTCAGGAACAAGAAAATTACATCGTGATTTGGATCTCGATGAAACAATACATCAATGAGAGGTTAGTTCGATAAGTTCAGTGAATTCTAGGGAAGCAAGTCAAGTCAAAACTCATGTTTCTTGAAAAATGGAAGAAAAAGCCCCTTCGTTAGGAAAAACCCTGCTACGAAAAGAGAAAAGGGCTGGAATCGACACATTGATTCTTTTTTTGTTTCGCAATTTTTATTTTTTGAACCGTATGCATCCAAAGGTGCGTGTACGGTTCCTAAAGGATACAATTTTGTCCTAATCAACCGACTTTATCGAGAAAGATTACTTTTTTTAGGCCAAGAGGTTGATAGCGAGATCTCGAATCAACTTGTTGGTCTCATGGTATATCTCAGCATAGAGGATGATACCAGGGATCTTTATTTGTTTATAAACTCTCCCGGCGGATGGGTAATACCAGGAATATCTATTTATGATACTATGCAATTTGTGCCACCAGATGTGCATACAATATGCATGGGATTAGCCGCTTCAATGGGATCTTTCATCCTGGTCGGAGGAGAAATTACCAAACGTCTAGCATTCCCTCACGCTTGGCGCCAATGAGTTTTTTATTTGAGAGAAAAAGAAGACTATGCCTTCGCCATATGGAATATAAATAATAAGTAATAATAGCATGGCATTTCGAGTTCGATATGAGCAAACCATTCTCGTTTTTTCATAACATGAGATTATGTATCGAGATAGTAGTATGAAACAAAGGTTATTTCCGATTTGATCTTATGTATCGGGGTTCCATTTCAGCGTCACAAACCTTTTTGCTTCCACACCAGAAGTCTCTTTCCGATATTTATGTTATGAAAGAGTATGAAAAAAAAAGATTCTTTTTTCCTTATTTGATCGGATCAAAAAGAAACTTTGGGATTGCTGAATCTCAGACGAGATCAATATAGAAAGCAACGGAACCATCATAGTATTTTTTGACTCCTACGAAAGGAAGGATGGTAAATGGATCATTCAACGATCTGGGTCTGATGGATTCTATTTGTCTCTTTCTTTGATGGAAGGGAAAAAGAAATTCCATTGCAGAGCCGTATGCAATGCACAAAAGATGCCTGTACGGTTGTTCAATTCTATCTTTTTTTTCTTGTTTGTTATCCTTTATCCCTTCCTTTCGCCCGATCATGCGAGATATAGGAATCGTTTATTATGTTATATCATCAGGGTTATGATCCACCAACCTGCTAGTTCTTTTTATGAGGCACCCACAGGAGAATTTATCCTGGAAGCGGAAGAACTACTGAAACTCCGCGAAATCCTCACAAGGGTTTATGTACAAAGAACGGGCAATCCTTTATGGGTTGTATCCGAAGACATGGAAAGAGATGTTTTTATGTCAGCAGCAGAAGCCCAAGCTCATGGCATTGTTGATCTTGTAGCGGTCGAAAATACCGGGGATTTCGCATAAATCCGTGATTCCATTTCGAATCATAATTCGAATGAACCGTGATTTGATCTTTTATCTTCTTACCCGGGTAAAATAAAATAGTAAATGGAAGTAATTCATAATCATCCGGTTAGGATCGATCTAAACCAGCCCATTCTGTATACGATTCAGCATGCCAACCATTAAACAACTTATTAGAAACACAAGACAGCCAATCAGAAATGTCACGAAATCCCCAGCTCTTCGAGGATGTCCTCAGCGTCGAGGAACATGTACTAGGGTGTATGTGCGACTCGTTCAGATCATGAGCTAGAACAAATGAGACGATTTTTCCAGTCTCAATGACCAGTACCAATGAATGGGATAGAATGGAAGAACTCCATTCACTATCTAAAAATAAAGATCTATCATATACCTCTATTGTGTATGGAATTTATGGTTTCCATTGGTGCAAATCCAATCACCTCGATTTGAGATGAAAAGCAATTCTCCATTGGTAGCAAATGGTTATCCATTAAGCGGGGGAAATGGTATTTAAGAAGCAGAAAGATTATGCTCCTACTCTTGCAAGAACGGACTAACAGGGTCAGCTACCTAGCCAACCTTCATACTTAAATGCCGTCACTGTATGAATAGATCTCATTGTGAAAAGACCTATTACTGGACAATTCATGGGTAGAGCCAAAGAGTGTGAACTGTACAAGTTACCAATAACATTGATTAAATGAGGGAAGGGGCTCCGGTGTATAGAGAGGGCCTCACCGTTTAAGAAGTAACCATAGAAACGATGGAAGCCACTATTTATTTATTTATCCATTTACATTTACTACCTATTTATTTTATACCTATTTTATACCAAATATCGGTAAAATTTCTTATTTTGAGGTGAAATAAATGCCTGGAAGAAATAAAAATCGTGGTTGGGAAGGTCATAGTAGCAAAAGCCATTGGAATTTTTATTTTATACATCGGAAGAATCCGTTTTGTTATTAATAAACCAGGAGAGGGGAAAAGAATGACTGAAAGAAAAGAAATCGATTAGTTATTCATCAAAGTTTAATTTGATTCAATGACCAGAGTTAGACGAGGATATATAGCTCGGAGACGTCGAACAAAAATTCGTTTATTTGCATCAACCTTTCGAGGGGCCCATTCAAGACTTACTCGAACTACTACTCAACAGAAAATGAGAGCTTTGGTGTCCTCTCATCGGGATAGAGGCAGGCGAAAGAGAGATTTTCGTCGTTTGTGGATCACTCGGATAAATGCAGTAACTCGTGAGAATAGGGTATCCTATAGTTATAGTCGATTAATACATGATCTGTACAAGAGGCAGTTGCTTCTTAATCGTAAAATACCTGCACAAATAGCTATATCAAATAGGAATTGTCTTTACATGATTTCCAATGAGATCATCAAATAAGGAGATTGGAAGGAATTCACCGGAATGATTTAAACGGAGTTCCCCGGAGAATGACCTCCGGGAAGGTAGAGTAGAAATGAATATGATAAGATAAGTAGTAGGAATGAACGAACACGTTTCAAAAAAAAAACAGATTTCTTCTTCTCCCATTCTTTTTTTTATTCTATTACGACGCAACAATAAAATCTCTCGGCTTTTTCGAACAAAAGATCAATCAATCTGATTTTTAATTCCAATTAGAGTTGTTTTGATTCAATTGAGGAGTAGGCCTATTTATTTCTGGTTCTAGGACCAGTAGTTCTAGGGATCGACTCGGTTTTCTCAAATTGTTTCTCATTATTAAGAAAAGGTAACGAAGATAAAATACGAGCTTGTTTTATAGCAATAGTAATTAATCGTTGTTGTTTCAAGGTCAATCTATTCACTCGTCTAGATAATATTTTTCCCTGTTCACTAATAAATTGACTAATTAAACTCATGTTTCTATAATCAATTCGATCCCCCGATCCAATTGGGGGCAAACGCCTACGAAAAGATCGCTTGGATTTACGAAAGAGTCGCTTGGATTTATCCATGGTTTATTCCTTATCTCTAAAATCCCATTTCTTCATTCATTTCGGATCCGACCGAAATAGGACTTGATTTGTTTATATATATATAATTTCTTCCTGTTCCTTGGAAGGATGGTACACGTGTTCCGTTCGATCTATTTCTTTATCTCCCCATGAATCGTATGCTTGTAACAATAAGGACAGAATTTTCTCAATTCCAATCGACTAGGTGTATTGTGTCGATTCTTTTGAGTAATATATCTGGAAGTGCCTCGCGATTCTTTATTAAAATCATTTCGGACACAACTGGTACATTGCAAAATAACTATTCCTCTGACATCTTTACCCTTGGCCATGAACCTCCTTTGGATTCACTCAATTCTTCTATTTTCGATCCGAACCGAAGAAGAAGAAAGGAACGAAAAATAAATAGAAAATAGGTTGCTAACTCGAAATACAATTATGAAAGATTTCGTTGCAATCATGCAATCAATAAAGTAATAAAATCATAAGTAATACAATTATTTCTAACTATTCATTATTCCTAATCCCAGCATTTCATTTACTATCTTATATGATCTCGAACAGCCTGCCCTAGAGCCCCATTTCTATTTCTGTTCTACCTCTATTAATTCTATCCTGAACCCGAGTTTGACTGAGGTTCAATCCACTTTTATTCTTTCTCTTTCCTTCCTATCCTAAAGAACTGAAAAAAAAAGGGGGGGGGGGGGGGTTGGTCACAGAGAATTTATTGTATCTCTAATCTTCTTCATTCATCCATTCCCATATCAATAACTAGAATGAAAAAAAGGGGAATACCAACGCATCTGGGAATAAACGATTGATCTCTATCAATAGACCTGCTAAAGACCCAAACCATAGAGTAGTTAGCACAGGTGCCACGGAGAGATATGTTTTTATATCTCGCATTGAAAATCCTCCTTCTTTATTGGAATACATATATGATCAGATGCATATGTAGTTAAAGATCACTTGTATTTGTACGCGGAATCTCGAACTAAAATGGATATGTACAATGATCCGGTAGATGAGATCCACTTGTACCTAAAACAGAAAAAGATGACCCCCTCTTCCTGAGCATTACCGATAAATATTAATTCTTTTATACGTTAGGTTTCATATGTATATAATTCTTTTATTATATGAGATATGAGACCAAAAAGAAGAAATGGCAAGAGAAATTGTATATAGATAGAGGAAATAACGATGTGGAAAACAAGACAGGGATTCTCTACAATGACACTGTACAACAATTAAAAGGGATGTAGCGCAGCTTGGTAGCGCGTTTGTTTTGGGTACAAAATGTCACGGGTTCAAATCCTGTCATCCCTACCTATTATTTTTCCTATGGCCAGTAACGAGGGGTCAATTGAGATCGATGAAAATTGGACATAATCTTTTATTTTATGATACTATATGCAATGCATGCAAAATGTATTGGGGGTACAAAAAGAATCCTTTTCTTGACAGTCGTATCTGCTGTCATAAGAAAGCGCTCTTAGTTCAGTTCGGTAGAACGTGGGTCTCCAAAACCCGATGTCGTAGGTTCAAATCCTACAGAGCGTGATTCTGTTCTTGTAATGTCGAATCACAATAAAACAACTTCACTAACTTGAACTGCAACCTGAATTTGACCCCCTGCAGATTAAGGAGGAGGTCAATCAAAAAAAAAGATGTTACTCAATCAAAGGTCCAACTGATCACCGCGTCTGTATTGTAAATATGCAGTTACGAATAATCCAGCCAAAGTAATAGGAATTAGACCTAAGACGATTCCAAATAGAAAAACTTCAATCATTTCAATTTATTTGAAAGAGGAGAAAAAGAGAGGTAATATCTATCCCTAAATATTAATCCCAATCTCTCATGAATCTCAATGACCAAGAATTGGAAATTGGCGCGGAAGGAACTATAGAATACCTGGAATCTCATAGAAATATTCATTTTTA